TTTAGATAATATTTTAATAATGTAATTATATGCAAATTAACTTTTTAGAAACACTTTTAGGGATTTCTCCTGGTTTAGGGGTTTGACAGGAAACGATAGTGATCCCAGGGGTGTAGGGGGGTAGGGGGGTTTAACGCGCAAAAGCCGAAAACTCCGAAAATCGTAAACAGGAAAGCAGGGGTTGAAAATATTGTCTTATGCTCTTGATATCACTTATGTGGTTCTTCAGTTCATGTCTTTAAAACTCGAACAATATGAACGAGTTATCAACGGTGTAATACCACCTTCTTGTTGGGTCAAGTCTCCTTACACTTGCAGTTGTCAAGTGAATGAAGAGAGAAAAAAAAGGAACCAGATGCGCAAAAGTGAACGCCCGGCATGGGGAGTAACGGGTAATATGGTTTACGCCATTAACCAGATGCGCAATAGTGCACGCCACGCGTAGTGGGATTATCTTGAGCGATGCCCCTGAAGAAGGAACCAGATGCCAGTAATAATTCATCAATAGCTACCCCCACAAGATATGGACCTGACCATCATTGACAGTTAGCCAATAGGCATCACCGGCTGGTTATCTCTTACTACATTAATTTTCTGAGTACGTTAATGTGTTGTACCTGAATATGAGGGCATTACATTATATTTTGGTAATTAAGCGATATCGATTGGCTTTTTTAGGTGTTTTGTTGTACGCTTCAACTTCGTTTCGCGTTCTCCTTCGCAGATATTTGACCTGAGTGTTTACATGCTTTTATTGGTGTTAATACATATATGTCCCTACCCCATATGTTATATATACCACTATATGCACCTTTTTCCAGTTGGCGCCACACGCTACATGGAGCAGTTTTCCGGGCGCGCGGCCGGGGGCAGAGGGTAGTTTAATTCAGAACCTTAGCTTTGGGAGTTAAGAGTGAGAGTTAAAATCTCTTTCCTCTGAGCACTAGAGGGGAATTTAACCCCCGATCTCCGGATTACAAGACCGGCGCTTTAATGCTAAGCTACTAGGGCATGCTCATTCAAGGGCTTTATTCTCCGCTCAGCCCACCGTTGGAACGAGAATGAGGAAGATGGCAAAGTAGATAGCCGATGCCACTTGCCCAATGATAATGTATGGATGCTCAACAGGTATGCCCCCAATTCAAGTCAAGACAAGTACATCGGCGACCAGGGCCCAAAACAGGAACTGCGTCAGAGGACGAAATGTTAAGCCTCGCTGCTTAGACGTGTGTAAGATAGGAACAACCATTAGTACAAGAATCGAGAAAAGAAGAGCCAAAACTCCCCCCAGCTTGTTCGGAATAGAACGTAGGATAGCATAAGCAAACAAAAAATATCACTCAGGCTGGATGTGAGGGGGAGTAACCAGGGGGTTGGCAGGGATAAAGTTCTCTGAGTCCCCAAGGAGGTTAGGAGAAAATAGTGCGAGAGAAGTCAGGGCGAGGAGAAGAGCAACGAACCCAAGGAGGTCCTTGTAAGAAAAGTAGGGGTGGAAAGAGATTTTGTCGGCGTCCGAGTTTAATCCTGCTGGGTTGTTGGACCCGGTCTCGTGCAGAAAAAGCAGGTGCAAAACAGTTGCTCCGGCGATAACGAATGGAAACAAAAAGTGGAAAGCAAAGAACCGGGTGAGAGTCGCATTGTCTACAGAAAATCCCCCCCAGATTCACTGAACGAGGTCATTCCCTACGTAGGGGACAGCAGAGAGAAGGTTGGTAATAACGGTGGCACCTCAAAACGACATTTGTCCCCAGGGGAGAACGTACCCAACAAAAGCGGTCATCATGACAAGGAGGAGGAGAATTACTCCGATGGTTCAGGTCTCCTTGTACAGATAAGAGCCATAGTATAAACCTCGCCCGATGTGCATATAAATACAGATGAAAAAGAAAGATGCTCCGTTAGCGTGCATGTTCCGGATCAATCAGCCGTAGCTTACATCTCGACAGATGTGTGTGACTGAAGAAAATGCAGTAGAGATATCAGAAGTATAGTGCATAGCAAGAAAAAGTCCCGTAAGGATCTGGCTAGCCAAGCAAAGGCCAAGGAGAGATCCGAAGTTTCATCAGACTGAGATGTTTGAGGGGGCTGGCAGGTCAACAAGCGCGCCGTTGGCGATTTTTAGTAGGGGGTGGGTCTTTCGTAGATTGGCCATTAAAGGTTCCTGTAGTTGAGTAACAACGGTGGTTTTTCAAGTCACTGGCCCTGGTTAGAGTCCTGGTGGGAATTATGACTTATCTTGTTTGCTTATTTTTGTTAGGGTTCGTGCTGGGTTTCGTTGCCGTAGCTTATAACCCGGCTCCGTACTTCGCGGCGCTGGGTCTAGTGGTGGCAGCCGGGGTAGGGTGCGGGGTACTGGTGGGTCACGGAGGTTCATTTCTATCACTAGTACTGTTTCTAATCTACCTGGGAGGGATGCTGGTAGTCTTTGCGTACTCCGCTGCTCTGGCAGCGGAACCTTTCCCAGAGGCATGGGGGGACCGGTCGGTGCTCGGTTATGTAGGGGCCTACTTAGCAGGGGCAGCAGGGTTTGCAGGCGTGTTCTGGGGTGGGTGGTACGAAGGGTCATGGACAGTAGTGGACGAGTTCAAGGACCTCTCCGTCTTTCGGGGGGATACTAGTGGGGTAGCGGTTATATATTCCTCTGGTGGGGGGATGCTTGTGGCTTGCGCGTGGGTGTTGCTACTCACACTGTTCGTAGTTCTGGAGTTAACACGAGGCTTAAGCCGAGGAAGCCTACGAGCCGTTTAACAGAAGCTAGGAAGACGGCCAGGGTAGTGGACAGGAAAAACAAAGTCAAGTACGTCTTGACTATTCCCCGCTGCACACCGGTTACTCCCGAGACAAGGGGGAGATTGGCGGAGACGATTGCCTTAGGTCCAACCTTCTCAAACCAGGTTTGATCAACCCCTTGAGAAGCAATACTTTGTCCAAGGATAAGATTAAGCTTGGGGGCCAGGCGGTGGACAAGTGTCGGGAAGTACCCAAGCATGTTCGAGAAGTTATGTGAGCTAAGAGATGGTGTGGGCTTAAACTGCTTCCCAGTGAGGGAGGCGAGCTCGAGCGCAATAATCAGACCAAAAATAGATACCAGGAGGGCACTGATCTTCAGAAGAGGTGCCATGGTCATAATGGGTGTCTTCGAAGGAAGAAAGCTCGAGGTTAAGATAAGCCCGGCAACAATACTTCCCCAGGCAAGGCGCTTAATTGGGTTGATCACGGAGGGGTTGTTTTCATTGATAGGGGACAAGGAAGGGAACCGGGGATGTCCTATGGAGACAAAAAAAACTACACGCAAACTGTAGACCGCAGTAAAAGAAGTGGCTAGCAAAGTGAGGACTAGGGCCCAGGCGTTAAGGTAAGAGGTATTCAGTGCCTCAATAATGGCGTCCTTAGAAAAAAACCCGGCCAAGAAAGGGGTGCCAGTGAGGGCCAAGCTCCCGATTGTCAAAGCGGTGGAAGTAAAAGGCGTGAGCCGGTGTATTCCCCCCATCTTCCGGATGTCCTGCTCATCATTGAGGCTGTGAATTACAGAGCCGGAGCACAAGAATAGCATGGCCTTAAAAAAGGCATGTGTACAAATGTGCAGAAATGCCAGTTGGGGCTGACCGAGCCCGATGGTTACTATCATTAATCCCAGCTGGCTAGAGGTAGAGAAAGCCACAATCTTCTTAATGTCATTCTGAGTTAGGGCGCAAGTGGCTGTGAATAAAGTGGTGAGTGCCCCTAAGCAGAGGCAGGTCGTGAGTGCAACCGGATTCCCCGCTATAAGCGGACTGAGCCGAATAAGAAGAAAAATTCCTGCAACCACCATTGTGCTCGAGTGAAGTAGGGCGGACACCGGAGTGGGACCCTCCATGGCCGACGGGAGCCAGGGGTGAAGGCCAAACTGGGCAGACTTGCCAGTAGCGGCCACAATCAGCCCAAGAAGGGGAAGGGTTAAATCATCCCCGCGGGTAGTTGAAAAAATCTGTTGCAACTCCCAAGAGTTGTAGTTCGTTGCCAGCCAAGCTATGCTTAGAATTAGGCCGATGTCCCCAACACGGTTGTACAAGACCGCCTGTAGCGCCGCAGTGTTAGCATCGGCTCGGCCATATCACCAACCAATAAGAAGAAACGACATAATGCCTACCCCTTCCCAGCCGATAAATAGCTGAAATATATTATTGGCCGTCACCAGAACAATCATAGCTACAAGAAAGAGTAAAAGGTACTTGAAGAACCGGTTCATACAAGGGTCCGAGTGCATGTATCAGGACGCAAATTCTAGGATGGACCAAGTCACATACAAGGCGATTGGGGTAAAAATGAGGGAGTAATGGTCAAATTTAAAGCTCAGATTAACATCAAAAGCAAGGATATTTATTCAGCGTCAGTTAGTGACAATGGTCTCAGCCCCCTCGTCCAAAAAGAGGAAGAGGGGGACCAGGCTGACAAAAAAAGAGATCTTGACTGCATTCTTGACATGCGTCTCAGCCCAATCAAGGGGGCGGGGCGACGGGCTCAAGGTATTAAGTAACGGGTAAATAAGGAGGACGAAAATTGTTAGCAAACTGGAGCTTAAGACAAGGGTAGTTGGGTGCATAGCATGTGCTTGGATTTGCACCAAGAGTCTCTGGTTCCTAAGACCAACGGATAAGCTGTTATCCTTCACATGCTCGAGTGAGCCGCGGACTTTAACCACGGAGCTGGAGGATTAGCAGTCACCAGTGCACCCGGCCTCTCTCGGTGGACAAGGGGGGTTTAACCCCTGTTTTCAGAATCACAATCTGATGTTTTGGCTAAACTATATCTACAAAAAGATCAACCCCACATCAACTCAGGCTTGGCCACCAGCAGCACTACAGGGAGCAGGTGCAGGGCCAAGAGGAGGTGTTCCCGAGTGTAGGAGGGTGGGAGAGCAATAACGTGTGGGGGGACGGGGCCCCGCTGGCTAACCAAGAACAGATATAGCGAGTAGGCAGCCGTAATTAGGGTTCCTACCCCAGTGAGCGCAATCGTTCACCCCGACCAGTTAAACAAAGAGGTAATAATAACAAGTTCACCCATAAGATTAGGAAGAGGCGGGAGTGCAAGGTTAGCTAAGTTAGCAATAAATCACCAGGTGGCCATAAGTGGAAGAACCATTTGTATTCCACGCGCGAGTAGCATTGTTCGACTATGGGTGCGCTCATAGCTAGTGTTGGCCAAACAGAAAAGAGCAGATGAGGTTAAACCATGAGCGATCATTAAAATGATCGCGCCTGTAAACCCTCACGGGGTCTGAATCAAAATGCCACCTGCAACAAGGCCCATATGACTAACCGACGAGTAGGCAATCAAAGATTTCAGGTCAGTTTGCCGAAGGCAAATTGAGCCCGTCATAATGATCCCTCACAACGCCAATACAATAAAGGGGTATGCTAGGTCCTTAGTCAAAGGGTCCAGAACCAACACCATCCGCATCATGCCGTAGCCCCCAAGCTTAAGAAGAACGGCGGCAAGAACCATCGAGCCGGCGATAGGGGCCTCAACGTGGGCTTTAGGAAGTCAAAGGTGAACCCCGTAGAGGGGCATCTTGACCAAAAATGCAACAAGACAGGCTGCCCACCATATTTTGTCAGCCCAGGTCATAAGTGTTAAGGGAGCAGAGTATTGAAGGGTCAACATTGACAAAGAACCCGCGTCCGCCTGCAAGAGAAGAAGGGCAACTAAGAGTGGGAGGGAGCCGGCGAGGGTATAAAACAGGAAGTAAGTACCCGCGTTCAAGCGCTCCGTCTGGTTACCCCACCGGGTAATAATAACGAGAGTGGGGAGGAGGGTGGCCTCGAATATGACGTAAAATATGATTACCTCGGTGGCCCCAAAAGCGAGGATTAAGAAAACCTGGAGGGAAGCTAGGAGGGAAATTAGGGTTCGTTGGCGATTGATAGGTTCCGTGGCAGCGTGGCCTTGGCTGGCGAGGATTATTAGGGGAAGAAGCCAGCAGCTAAGAACAAGCAGGGGCGTAGAAAGAGGGTCTGTAGCAATATAAAGGTTGGTTGTTGACCAGCCGGTCTCGGAAGAGTACTTAAACCAAGACAGGCTCATCAAGGCAATAACCAGGCTTTGGGCAATGGAGGCGGGTCACAACCACTTAGTAGGGGCCAGCCAAATAGTTGGAAATAACATGATTGTTGGGATTAAAATCTTTAACATTGCAAGAGGTTTAGGCTTTGTAGGTGGTCAGTGCCGTGGGTGCGGGCAGTTGCAACAAGAAGAGCCAGACCGGCCGCGGCTTCACAAGCCGAAAATGCAAGGAGGAGTATGGGGGCTGAAGAATAGCCTGTTGAGTCAAGCTGAAGGGACCAAAGGGATAGGGCGATAAAAAGAGAAAGCATCATACCCTCTAGGCATAAGAGGGCTGATAGAAGGTGTGTGCGGTGGAAGGCTAATCCTATTAGCCCTAGGACAAAGGCTGAAGTGAAGGTAAAGTGTACTGGAGTCATAAGGCGGTTATGGACTTAAACCATAATTGTCTGAGCCGAAATCAGAGGTCTTCTCTTAGACTAACAGCCTACTCTGCTCACTCTAGTCCCCCCTGAACCCACTCGTAAATAAGCCCAAAAGTTAGCAAGGTAAGCACTGCAACAGCCCAGGCAAAGGTGGCTGAGGGCGTGGCAAGCTGGTCGCCCCAGGGGAGGGGAAGGAGGAGGGCAATCTCCAAGTCAAAAAGAAGGAACAAGATTGCAACCAGAAAAAACCGCATAGAGAATGGGAGCCGGGCGGACCCCAACGGGTCAAATCCGCACTCGTAAGGCGAAAGCTTTTCAGCGTCAGGGGAAATCTGCGGAAGTCAAAAAGATACCAAAGCGAGGACCACAGAAAGGGCGGTCGTAATAGCAATTACCGTCACAATTAGGTTCATTATCTTTCCTTGGACTCTAACCAAGACCGTGTGATTGGAAGTCACTTATACTAACTTAATACTAGAAAGATTATGAGCCTCATCAATAAATTGAGACATACAAGAATAATCAGACAACGTCAACGAAGTGCCAATACCACGCAGCCGCCTCGAACCCAAAGTGATGCTCAGATGTAAAGTGGTACTGAATCTGTCGAAGTAAACAAACAGCTAAAAAAGTGGACCCAATGATAACGTGCAGTCCATGGAATCCAGTGGCCACAAAAAAAGTTGAGCCGTAAACGCCATCAGCAATAGTGAAGGGGGCGTCATAGTACTCAAGCCCCTGTAAGAAAGTAAAGTAAAAGCCCAAGATAATAGTTAGCGCTAGAGACTGAATAGCCTGCTTTCGTTCGCCCTCCATAATGCTGTGGTGGGCTCAAGTCACCGTAACCCCTGAAGCTAGGAGAACAGCGGTATTCAAAAGCGGTACCTCAAAGGGGTCAAGGGTAGTAATGCCCGCGGGAGGCCAGCAACCGCCTAACTCAGGGGTGGGGGCTAGGCTGGAGTGGTAGAAGGCTCAAAAAAAGCCCAAGAAAAAAAAGACCTCAGAGGTGATAAACAAAATCATCCCATATCGAAGGCCCTTCTGAACGGGGGGCGTATGATGTCCCTGAAAAGTACCTTCCCGGATAACATCCCGCCATCACTGGTACATAGTAAGAAGGAGAAGAACCGTTCCAAGAGTCATTAAGGTTGTCGAGTGAAAGTGGAATCAGATTGCGGTGCCAGAGGTTAATAGAAGGGCGGCGATTGCCCCCGTTAGTGGCCAGGGGCTAGGGTCTACTATGTGGTATGCGTGTGCTTGGTGGGCCATTATACGTTCTCTTGTAGATACAGGCTTAGAAGAAGAACAAAAACATAAGCTTGGATTATAGCAACGGCGACTTCCAACAAAGTGAGGAGAAACAGAACTGCCGAGGTGAGTAGTGCGACCGCTGGCATTAGCGGAAGGAGAACAAAAGCAGCGGTTGCAATAAGTTGAATCAGTAAATGTCCGGCAGTTAGGTTTGCGGTAAGTCGAACACCCAGGGCCAGTGGGCGAATAAACAAGCTAATAGTTTCGATGATAATAAGTACAGGGATCAAGGGGACAGGGGTCCCCTCTGGGAGCAGGTGGCCCAAAGCCGCGGTCGGTTGGTTCCGCATTCCGATAATTACAGTTGCAAGCCACAGGGGTACAGCAAGGCCCATATTTAATGATAGCTGAGTGGTAGGGGTAAAAGTATACGGAAGAAGACCTAGCATATTTAAGGTAATAAGAAAAACTATCAAGGATGTGAGGACCAGGGCCCACTTATGTCCGCCCAAGTTTAAAGGGAGAAGAAGCTGTTGCGTAAAGCGGTTAATAAATCAACCTTGAAGAGTAAGAAGCCGGTTGTTCAGTCAACGAGAAGAGGGGGTGGGAAACAGCATTCATGGCAGCGTCAAAGCCAAGGCCATAAGCGGCACACCTAAAAAAGTAGGACTTATAAACTGATCAAAGAAGCTTAGTGTCATGGTCAGGGTCAGGATTCTGGTTTAGCCTTCTCAGTGCTTTGGGCTGTAGGCTCATTAGGAAAAGTGTGGCCAAGAACTTTGGGTGGGATGATTGTCAAGAAGATTAATCAGGAGAAAGTAAGAATGGCAAATCAAGGGGCAGGGTTCAATTGAGGCATATCACTAAGGGTGGGTGGGGGCCACCATTCTTTAGCTTAAAAGGCTAACGCTTTCCCCGGTTAAGCTTCTTAGAGAGGCGTCTTCTAGTATCAAGGAGGACCAGTTCTCAAAGTGTTTCAACGGAACGGCCTCCACCACGATAGGTATAAAGCTATGATTAGCTCCACAAATCTCTGAACATTGTCCGTAAAACACTCCTGGGCGAGAGGCAATAAAAGCGGTCTGGTTCAGACGGCCGGGGACGGCGTCTATTTTTACCCCCAGAGCTGGGACTGCTCAGGAGTGAAGAACGTCTTCTGCGGAAACAAGAACTCGGATTGGGGATTCCACAGGAATAACTATACGGTGGTCGGCTTCCAGGAGCCGAAATTGCCCCGGTGCAAGGTCTTGGGTGGGGATCATATACGAGTCGAATCCAAGGTCCTCATAATCAGTATACTCGTAGCTTCAGTATCATTGGTGCCCTATTGCCTTAATAGTAAGGTGGGGGTCATTAATCTCGTCCATTAAATAAAGAATCCGAAGGGAAGGCAAGGCAATCAGAATTAAAATTACAGCAGGTAAAACAGTCCAAACAATTTCAATTTCTTGGGAGTCTAGAATATATTTATTCGTGAGCTTGGTCGAAACCATGGCTACGATAATGTAAAGAACTAAAGTGCTAATAAGAAAAACAATCATGAGTGCGTGGTCATGAAAATGAAGGAGTTCTTCTATTACTGGTGAGGCCGCGTCTTGGAATCCTAGTTGTGAGGGATGTGCCATTATAGCTTAAGCTCAAGACACGCGGGGTTCTATCCCGCAACTCTGCCTTGACAAAGCAGCGTAATAGTCTTTGTTACTAGTGTCTTATAAAGAAAGTGGCAGAGTGGTTACGCGGTTGGCTTGAAACCATCCTATGGGGGTTCAATTCCTCCCTTTCTCGTTAATGAGCTTGAACTTGAACGAATGCAGGCTCCTCGAAGGTGTGGTAGGGAGGAGGGCAGCCGTGCAGTCACTCTACGTTGGTTGCAGTTAATTCTACAGATAAAACTTCTCGCTTTGCAGCAAATGCTTCTCAAAGAATAAACAGGAATATAATTACGGCAACGAGTGAAATCAAAGAGCCGATTGATGAAACGGTATTTCACAACGTATATGCATCCGGGTAGTCCGAATACCGTCGAGGTATTCCCGCTAAGCCTAGGAAATGTTGTGGGAAAAAAGTAAGATTTACCCCAATAAACATAACCCCAAAGTGGATCTTAGTTCAAGTGCTATGGAGCGTGTACCCTGAGAATAGTGGGAACCAGTGAACGAACCCAGCCAAAATAGCAAAAACGGCCCCTATAGATAGGACATAGTGAAAGTGCGCTACTACATAGTAAGTATCATGAAGGACAATATCAAGAGAAGAGTTGGCTAAAACAATACCTGTTAGTCCTCCAACAGTGAATAGGAAAATAAAGCCAAGGGCCCATAAGAGGGGGGTTTCCCACTTAATAGACCCGCCATGCAGGGTTGCTAACCAGCTAAATACTTTTACTCCGGTTGGGATTGCGATGATTATTGTGGCTGAGGTAAAGTATGCTCGGGTGTCTACATCTATTCCCACAGTAAACATATGGTGGGCCCAGACGATAAACCCTAGAAGACCAATCGCTATCATAGCTCATACTATTCCCATATAACCAAAAGGTTCTTTCTTTCCAGAGTAGTATGCAACGATATGAGAGATTATTCCGAATCCCGGAAGAATAAGAATGTAAACTTCGGGGTGGCCAAAGAACCAAAACAAATGCTGGTACAGAATAGGATCTCCCCCACCGGCAGGGTCGAAGAAAGTCGTATTTAGGTTCCGGTCCGTCAATAGTATCGTAATTCCCGCAGCAAGAACGGGTAAAGAAAGAAGAAGAAGGACGGCAGTAATTAAGACTGCCCATACAAATAAAGGGGTCTGATATTGGGAGATAGCAGGTGGTTTCATGTTAATAATTGTGGTAATGAAGTTAATTGCACCTAAGATTGAAGAGATCCCTGCTAAGTGTAGGGAAAAGATAGTCAGGTCTACGGAAGCTCCAGCATGAGCAAGATTACCTGCTAAAGGGGGGTAAACAGTTCAGCCCGTACCAGCCCCGGCTTCAACGCCAGAGGAAGCTAAAAGAAGAAGAAAAGAGGGGGGGAGTAGCCAAAAGCTTATGTTGTTCATACGGGGAAATGCTATATCCGGAGCCCCAATCATAAGTGGAATTAGCCAGTTTCCAAAGCCTCCAATCATGATAGGTATTACTATAAAGAAAATTATTACGAAGGCGTGTGCTGTGACGATTACATTATAAATCTGGTCGTCACCTAAAAGAGCACCTGGCTGGCTTAGCTCTGCCCGAATTAACAGGCTTAGAGCTGTGCCAACTATACCGGCTCAAGCACCAAATACTAGGTAAAGGGTGCCAATGTCTTTGTGGTTTGTTGAGAAAAATCAGCGCGTAATTGCCACAGGTAAGGTGGCTGAAGGCCCAAGCGGTGGATTGTAGCCCCATATATGGAGGTTTAAGTCCTCCCCTTATCAAGCCCTGGGGTGTTACCACGTCAGATTGCAAACCTGAAGAAGTAGGCTACCGCCTGCCGGGGCTTTTCCCCGCGACGCTCCCGGCGGCGGGAAGAGTAGATGAATGCTCGCTGGCTTGGGCGTTTAGCTGTTAACTAAAAGTTTGTGGGATCGAGGCCCTCTCATCTAGGAAGGCTTTAGCTTAATTAAAGTGTCTGGGTTGCATTCAGAAGATATGGGATAAAGTCCCGTAAGTCTTATCAGGGGCTGAGGGATTTTCACCCCCGCTTGGAGCTTTGAAGGCTCCTGGTCTGAGCTATCCTAAGCCCCTCTTACAAGCCAAAAAAGGTAGCGAAAGCCGGGGTTACAGGCAGCAACGCTAGCGCTGCTACAGAAGTAGCAGACAGGGGGAGGCTGGGGCGTAGGGTGCAAACACGTCATGGGGCGGTCGCCAGCGTAGTATTAGGAGAAGTGGTGAGGGACATGGCGTAGCAAAGTCGTAGGTAAAAATACAGGCTTAGGAGCGCGGTGAGGGCAGCGAGGGTAGCAACCAGCGGAATCCCCTGCTTAGTTAGTTCCTGAAGGATGAGCCACTTGGGCATAAACCCGGTCAAAGGGGGAAGGCCTCCCAGGGATAACAAAACCAAGGAGGTTAAAGCCACAAGCGCCGGAGCCTTGGCTCAGGCAGTGGCCAATACAGAGACGCTGGTGGACTGGACGACATTGAATGTTAAGAAGGCGGAGGCAGTCATAAGAATGTACACTACCAAAGCAAGAAGGGTAAGTGAAGGGGCAAATTGAAGCACAAGTACCATTCAACCGAGGTGGGCGATAGAGGAGTAAGCAAGGACCTTGCGCAGCTGGACCTGGTTTAAACCCCCCCAGCCTCCAATCAAAGTTGAAAGGACCCCCAAGGTGGTGAGCATGGCGGGGTGGGCAAAAGGTGCAACCTGCACAACAAGGGCGAAGGGGGCGAGCTTTTGCCATGTGGATAGCAAAAGACCGGTGGTAAGATCAAGGCCCTGAATTACCTCTGGCATCCAAAAGTGTACGGGGGCCAGACCAATTTTAAGGGCAAGAGCCATAAGTGCAACAGCAGCAGCAACTGGGTGACTTAACTGGTGGATGTCTCACTCCCCTGACATCCAGGCATTAGTAGTGCTGGCAAAGAGAATTATGGCAGCTGCGGTGGCCTGGGTTAGAAAGTATTTGGTGGTAGCTTCGATGGCTCGGGGGTGATGGTGCTGGGTTATCAGTGGGAGAATCGCCAGGGTGTTAATTTCAAGACCCATTCATGCTAGCAACCAGTGAGAGCTGGCAAAAGTAAGGGCTGTCCCCAGGCCAAGGCTGGACAAAAGGATGGCAAAGACTATAGGGTTCATTAGTAAAAGAAGGATTTTAACCAACATGTTTGGGGTATGGGCCCAAAAGCTTTTTTAGCTGACCTTACTAGAAAGTGGTGTAGTGGAAGCACCAAGAGTTTTGATCTCTTGAGGATGGGTTCAAGCCCCTTCTTTCTAAGGAATCGGGGGGACTTGAACCCCCATGGTTCACTCTATCAAAGTGGCCCTTAAGCATTCGGGCACAATTCCCCCTAGAGCTGGGGGGGAAGCCCAGCAAATGCAATGGGAAGGGCAAGATGCCAAATAACCATAGCAAGGGTGAGGGGCAAAAAGTTCTTCCACACCAAGTGTATGAGCTGATCATAACGGAACCGGGGGTATGAAGCGCGTACTCACAAGAACATAATTGAAAGAAGAGACGCCTTCGCCATAAGGTTAATGGCCGTGAGTTCAGGAACAAGAGGAAAGTGGGAAGCACCTAGGAACAAAACAGTCGAAAGGGTGTTCATAAGAAGGATGTTGGAGTATTCGGCAAGAAAGAAGAGGGCAAAAGGCCCACCCGCATACTCAACGTTGAAACCTGAAACGAGTTCAGACTCCCCCTCTGTCAAATCAAAAGGCGCTCGGTTCGTCTCTGCAAGTGTAGAAATATACCATATAGCGGCCAACGGTCAAGCTGGGGCCGCAAGTCAAACAGCCTCTTGGGCAACATTAAAGGTCTGGAGGGTAAAGCCCCCCGTGAAGATAATAACGCTAAGCAGAATCAAACCTAGGGAAACCTCGTAAGAGATGGTCTGGGCAACAGCCCGAAGAGCTCCAATCAGGGCATACTTAGAATTAGAGGCCCAGCCTGAGCCCAAAATAGAGTATACGGCAAGACTAGATAAGGCCAACACAAACAAAATACCAAGATTAAAATCGGCAACTGGGTAGGGAATAGGCATGGGGGCCCAGAGCGTTAGGGCAAGCGTAAGAGCAAGTATAGGAGTGGCCAGAAAAAGAAAGGGAGAAGAAGTGGAGGGCCGGACGGGCTCTTTAATAAACAGCTTTACACCGTCAGCAATAGGCTGAAGCAAGCCGTATGGGCCCACAATGGCGGGACCCTTTCGTAACTGCATGTAGCCAAGAACCTTTCGCTCTACGAGCGTAAAGAAAGCAACGGCAAGCAGGACGGGCACGATGTAAGTGAGGGGGTTAATGATGTAGGAAAAAAGGGCTGCAATCATAGCTAAAGAGAGGACTTGAACCTCTGGGGAGAAAATCTTAGGCCTTCCGCAATTGCCGGGCTCTGCCACTTTAGCGCGCCATTATCTCGGGTCGCAAGGGTGTGCCCCCTTGTCTAATTTAGTTGCCTTCATCAGTTGGGGGTCGGGCTTACCGAGAGCATTGGCCCTGCCTTTTCGGTCCTTTCGTACTAGAAAAGGTCACGTCATAGATAGAAACTGACCTGGATTACTCCGGTCTGAACTCAGATCACGTAGGACTTTAATCGTTGAACAAACGAACCCTTAATAGCGGCTGCACCATTAGGATGTCCTGATCCAACATCGAGGTCGTAAACCCCCTCGTCGATAGGGACTCTGGGAGGGGATTGCGCTGTTATCCCTAGGGTAACTGGGTCCGTTGATCGGCTATGCCGGATCATCCTGGTCAGAATTTCTGTTGCTTAGAGTGGTAACTCTTAGCTCTAGGAGTATTTCCTCCCGTTCCACATGGGGGCTGTCTTTTCCCCCGCGGTCGCCCCAACCGAAGACAGTCAAGATAGGTGCCACTAAGTTCTCTCCCGCACAAGGGGTTGTTTAACATGGTCTTCCTAGCGTCTAAAGCTCCATAGGGTCTTCTCGTCTTATGAGGGAATCCCCGCTTCTGCACGGGGAGATCAATTTCACTGACTTGGAGAAGGAGACAGCTTAGCCCTCGTCTTGCCATTCATACGGGTCTTCATTTAAAAGACAAGTGATTGCGCTACCTTTGCACGGTCAAAATACCGCGGCCGTTAAACTCATAGTCACAGGGCAGGCAGGACTCTTATAGGTTAATACCAAGAGGCGATGTTTTTGGTAAACAGGCGAGGCTTGCGTTTGCCGAGTTCCTTCTTCTCCTTTAGGCCTTTCCCTTATGCACTCCAGTGTGGGGTCAACGATTCATTACAACGGGACCTTCCGGTGGTCAGCTTAGTCCGTTTTTCCCTCTTCAATTGGGTTCGTTAATAGTCGGCGGGGTGTCCGGTCCGATTTACACGGGTGCGGGGAGGGGGTCTTACCCCCTTGTTACTCATTATAGCATGGTCTCTTCCACATAAATGTGGGACGGTCTATTAAACTTAGGGGGTAAGACTATTTATCAAAATAAAAGGGGCTGAGGGGTGTCTGAGCTTTAACGCTTTCTGAGCAGGTGGCTGCTTTTAGGCCCACTGGAGCACAGGCCCTTGGTATATATGATCATTAACCACCTGGTAAGGTTGTGTCCTCTATCAAAAGAGCTGTACCTCTTTTGACTTACTCCTTCAACTCTCCGGCACCAAAGCAGGTTTCACTTGGGAGGATGGGTGACTTGAAGGGCTGAACTTCTATTCGCTTCTTAGACAACCAGCTATAACTAGACTCGGTAGGTTTATCACCTCTACTCAGAGTTCTTCCCACTCTTTTGCCACAGAGACGGGTTGGCCCTGCCATAGGCTGCCTCGGAGTAGCTCGTCCAGTTTCGGGGGCTAAGACTAAAGTTCACTTCGCCTGAGCTATACTGGCTAAATCATGATGCAAAAGGTACGAGAGCTAGGCTCTGCTACACTGTGCTTATATGGACTTTTTCATCACTCTTTCAACTTTCCCTTACGGTACTTTCTCTGTTGCTTCAAGGTCCTTTTCTGTCTCCCTTACTCAGGTGGAAAAATGGTTTGATGGGGTGTAGTTTGTTATGCGGGTTCAGGTATGTCGTGGTAATTAACCAGATGTGCGAGCTAGCTGATCAGCTCAGGGCGGCTCGAGTTGCACGGGCGTCTCCTCGGTGTAAGGGAGGTGCTTTACTAACTTAGCCACACTCTGGTTTTTCCAAGTGCACCTTCCGGTACACTTACCATGTTACGACTTGCCTCCCCTTTGTCCAGTAGTGCTTTTATGAACCAAAAAAATAGACTTGGGGAGAGTGACGGGCGGTGTGTGCGCGCCTCAGAGCCAGTTTCGACGGGACTCTCTGCTTCCAGTCTACTGCTAAATCCACCTTCAGGGGGCCGTTTCACGCCCCCGTCCGTTTTTCCCTAAAACAGGGAATGTAGCCCATTTCTTCCCTCCTCATACGCTACACCTCGACCTGACGTTTTGGGCTCTACCCACCTTGCATACTATGAACCCTTCACAGGGTATGCTGACGACGGCGGTATATAGGCGGTGATAACAAGGGGAGGTGAGGTTAAACGGGGGTTATCGGTTCTAGAACAGGCTCCTCTAGGTGGGTCTGAGGCACCGCCAAGTCCTTTGGGTTTTAAGCTGATGCTTGTAGTCCCCTGGCGGACAGAAATTGTACTTATGCTGTCAAGTTTTACGGCCACGCATAGTGGGGTATCTAATCCCAGTTTGTCTCGTGGCTGTCGTGGGTTCAGGTCTAGTAATAAAGCTACTTTCGTAAGGGGGCTTCAGACCTCCGGGTGCGTATAACAGCCTTGGAGGTATTCGGCTTTAGCTGACAAATCCCTAACCACACTTTACGCCGATGTCTATCTACTTGGCCCTCTCGTATAACCGCGGTGGCTGGCACGAGTTTTACCGGGCCTCTTAACCTTAACTAAGTCGAGCTTCCGCTCATGGCTTAATGTCTATCACTGCTGAGTTCCCTTGGGGGTGTGGCTTAGCAAGGCGTCTTGGGCTGTGGGGTGAGCCTGATGCCGGCTCCTCATCCCCGGCCGGGGGATTAAGGGCATCCTCACAGGGGTGCGGAGACTTGCATGTGTAAATCTGGTTAAAGCTGATAGTAAAGTCAGGACCAAGCCTTTGTGCCCGCGGAGCTTTCTAGGGCCCATCTTAACATCTTCAGTGTTATGCTTTACTTAAGCTACGCTAGC